TTCGTTAAATTTTAAAATCGTAAATTGTATTCCTATAAAATATAAAAAAGAAAAGGAATGTTGAAGTTGAAAAAATTACCTAATCATTCGCATTTTTGTTGGGGAGTCTAGAAATTAGACGTTTTCTGGTCGAATCATAAGCACTTACTTCTATTTTGACTCTATCTCCTGATAGTATACGTATAAAATCGCCTCGGGCTTTTTCTGAAGCATAATTTAAAACCAGATTTTCATTATCTAATCTAAACGAATCCGTAACATATTATTGCAAAGTTATTAAGAAATTAAACCTTTCTGAATCCCTTTTTTTTGTTCTTTTTGTTTTCTATCTAAAAGTCTCTTGAAATATCAACTAATCTAATGTAGGAGGAATGCTATTAGAAATCTCTTCTTTACTATTTTTTTTTCACAAATAGGGGAAGTTCAGATACAATTTAAATATCGAAAAGATTACCATATATAACACAAGATTTCTCCACCGATTCTTTCTAGGCGAGCCTCTCGGTCTGTCATTATACCCCGAGAAGTAGAAAGAATTACAATCCCCATTCCACCTAAAATTCGCGGAATTTGTTGATAGTTAGAATAGATTCGTAGACCAGGGCGACTGATGCGTTTTAAATTTAGACTCGTTTGACATGGTCCTTTCCTATTTCTTCTATGTCGTAGGGTTAAAGCCAAAAAAAAAAAATTGCCTTCCTGGTGTTTCCTCACATTTTCAATAAAACCTTCTCGTAAAAGTATTTTTATAATGTTTTCGGTGATGTTAGTAGATGCTATTCGAACGGTTCCTTTTCTATCCATGTCCGCATTTCGTATCGAGGTTATTATGTCAGCAATAGTGTCCCTACCCATGATAAACTAAACCTTTTGTTGCCTCGTAATTTTGATATAATCAACATACTTTGTTTTCATTTTTTTTTTATAATTTATGAATTAAATATTATTATTTTTTATTTTATTAATTTTATATTTTTTTTATATATTTTTATTAAAGGTATATGCGTGAAACACAATCTACTAATTAATTTTAATTTAATTGATTTCGTTCAAATATCAAATATTAGAAATCATGTAATGCTCTTATAACGCTTTATTTTATAATACTTCAGGTGCTAATGAAACTATTTTTGTGAAATTTAACTGTCTCAATTCCCGAGCGATTGCACCAAAAATTCGAGTTCCCTTTGGATTTCCTTCTTGATCAATTACAACTGCAGCGTTGTCATCATATCGTATTATCATACCGTTGTCGCGTTTAAGTTCTTTCGAAGTACGCACAATTACAGCTCTGATCACTTCAGATCTTTCTAGAGGTGAATTGGGGACTGCTTCCTTGATCACAGCAATAATAACGTCGCCGATATGAGCATATCGGCGATTACTAGTTCCTATGATTCGAATACACATCAATTCTCGAGCTCCGCTATTATCTGCTACATTCAAATGGGTCTGAGATTGGATCATATTCTTTTTTGAATCTGTTATTTCAATGGAAAGGGGCAAAAAAAAGAAATATTGTTTGTCCAAAACAAAAAAAAAAAAAGAAACTTGCGAATTTTTTCCTAACAAAGAAAGGCCTTTTCCTTTTAGTTCTGTATTCCTATCTCAAAATAATGAATAAAGAAAGGCTTTTTCCTTTTAGTTCTGTATTCCTATCTCAAAATAATGAATTGAGTTCGTATAGGCATTTTGGACGCTGCTATTAAAATAGCCTTTTTGGCTATATTTTCTGCTACCCCGCCCATTTCATAAATCATTCTACCCGGTTTAACGACAGCTACCCAATATTCGGGAGATCCCTTCCCCGAACCCATACGTGTTTCCGAGGGTCTTAGGGTAACTGGTTTGTCGGGAAAGATACGTACCCATATTTTTCCACCGCGGCGTACATTTCGTGTCATTGCCCGACGCCCTGCTTCTATTTGTCTAGACGTAATCCAAGCGGGTTCAAGTGCCTGAAGAGCATATCTACCGAAACAAATACGATTGCCGCGATAAGATACTCCTTTCATTCTTCCTCTATGTTGTTTACGGAATCTGGTTCTTTTGGGGTTATAGTTGATGGTTGTTTCGCAATTCCATCTCTACTGCAGAACCGGACATGAGAGTTTCTTCTCATCCAGCTCCTCGCGAATGAAATGATTATGATAATGAAATGATTATGATTAAAAAGAAAGTATACATATGAATAATATACTGAATCTTGGGATTCTTTGATATTGATATTTTACCCAATTTATTTTAGTAGATTAGAAATTTGTATATTTTTTATTTGTCTATCTTATATAGATAATTATGTATTCTATTTCTATATAGAAATTTATAGAGAATTTTAAATTTATATTTTTATATTTATAGATAATTATTTTTAGATAATATTTAGATAATGTTCTTTAAAATGTTATAACAAGTCTGTATTTATTATGATTATTAGATCAGATCACTTAAAATTTAGAAATCAAATAATATCAAAATCTTCGCGGGCGAATATTAACTC